GATTGACTGCCTCCATTATGTTGTTGCTAGCAAATACCGCCGTTTTTATTTTTGGATCTTCCAAATAATTCCCGCAGTAGATCCGGACCAATTTTTTTCTGATCCTTCGATAAAAAGATTCATTCTCTTCATAAAAAAGAGGAGGTAGAATCAATAAAGATTTCTTTTTCGATTCATCTCTGGAGTTGAATACCTTATTCAAGAATTTTTTTTGATCTAACCCGTAGGAATCAATAGAAAAGGCAAATCTCCTATGATACACCAGATCCGGCCCGGTTATTGATAGAGTGAATAGATCTGCCATTTCTTGAAATCTCTCTTCTGATTCAAAATCATGGTGTAATGTGTATCCCCCCTTGTTCCGGCCATGGAATAGATGAAATAAATAAAAAAATGGATTTTTGTTCAAGAATGAAATCTTATTGGAACTGTCCATATCCGGTGCATCCTTCGGAACCATATCAGATCCCGGATCTGATGAAATAGGATGAATTGAGACGGTATTTTGTAAATACGTAATTATCTTGAATATATCAACCATTTCTTTATTTTCCGATCGCCTGGAAAGAACAAAAGAAACATCCTGTTTTTTCTTCAAAAATTTCTGATCTCTAGTGGACCTCTCAGTAGGATTCGAACCCAGATGAAGTTCTGACCATCTGTCAGAGAAAAAAGAACGAATTGATCTTGTAGGATTCCCAAGAAATTCTGCGATTTCTTCCGGAAGCAGATGATTATTCATCTGCTTCTCACGTTCCGCGAATAGCCGGGACATTGAGGAAGATCCAAAAAGGCATTTCGGGAATCGATCTGATTCTATCTCTGTTCCTTCCGTTTGAAGAAAGGAAGGATCCCAAAGAATCGATCTTTCTTTTTGAATATTTGACAATGCATTCCGTACCTTGCTAAAAAACCGATCCTTGTTTACCAACCACACATTGTCTAACCAAATCAAATTCTCTCTCGATACGTTCCTCAAAAAATCCGATTCGTGCTGATTCTTTCCCCAACTAACGAAGAGATCTTGGTGGAATTGCCACATATGAAATTGAGCACAATTTTGCAAAGAAATATCCCACTTGTTTCTCGAGAAGAGATGGGAAACATGCTCAATATAATTTGATTGAATAGTTGCCTCAGCTCCTTGTTGTTTGAAGAACCCCCCCCCTTCAATTGGTCTTTTTTCACGAAAAGCAGACATGAGATAACAAATCAAGTCTTTCCCTAAGACTTCGAATAGCTGTCCCGAATTCAAGTTGAGTATGTTTCGCTTCTTCCTCGGAGAAAGACGATCAAACAATTCCCAATCATGGTCCTTGCGGATCATATCATCCGTATAGGATAAAAAAAGAAACTCCAGATATTTGCTATCTTTCTCTTTGAATGAGATCTCAATTCCAACTACGGTTTTATTAGATACCTTACAACTAGAATCCCTCTTTTTTCCGATCCGGTTCCTCCACCACCGCGAACCCCGGTTAGATTCAGGCATGATACACTTTTTATTTATTGGGAGAACCCAAGTACTCTCTTGCGAATCCATGAAACAACTCTCAGAAATATTTTTCCCTTTTGGAAGATACAGGGGCGAAACAATCAACCTATTGATATTGCAAGACCAAAAAGATTCTTCCAATGTCTCATTTCTGGGTCCAATGGAATTCATAGGTATAGGAAGAAGCCCCATCAAATAGAGATTTTTTCTTTCGACAATCTTTCGATTGTTAATACAAGATATAAGGACCGCTACTACAAGCAGTATTATACCTTTGATCGTGAAATATCGATTGCTTCTTGAACCCTGTGAATCACGTGAAAGTAGGATACTCCAAATTCGGGGGTCAAAGAGTTTCATAAAACGTTCTTGGTGGAAAAGAATGTGAGTGAAAGATCCCACTGAATCGAATTTGGTCCATGAATCTAAGAAATAGTGAGAATTCTTGATCTCTCTCAATATCTCTCTCAATTCGAAGATCCAGGATTTGAATTGATGTCCTCTCATTGATTCCTCCTAAAGATTTCATTTCAATTGGAATTTGGTTATTTACGATGTACGATGATCCCTGTTAAGCATCCATGGCTGAATGGTTAAAGCGCCCAACTCATAATTGGCAAATTCGTAGGTTCAATTCCTGCTGGATGCACGCCAATGGGAACGTTCAATAAGTCTATTAGAATTGGCTCTGTATCAATGGAATCTCATCATCCATACATACCGAATTGGTATGGTATATTCATACCATAACATATGAACAGTAAGAACTAGAATTCTTATTGATACTGGAACTCATAGGGAAGAAAATGGATTTATGGATGGAATCAAATATGCAGTATTTACAGAAAAAAGTATTCGGTTATTGGGGAACAATCAATATACTTCTAATGTCGAATCAGGATCAACTAGGACAGAAATAAAGCATTGGGTCGAACTCTTCTTTGGCGTCAAGGTAATAGCTATAAATAGTCATCGAGTCCCGGGAAAGGGTAGAAGAATGGGACC